AGTATGGGATCCGTAGTAGGGGAAAAAATAACCCGTTTGATCGAATATGCTACTAATGGATCTCTACCCCTTATTATAGTGTGTGCTTCCGGAGGAGCGCGCATGCAAGAAGGAAGTTTGAGTTTGATGCAAATGGCAAAAATTTCGTCCGCTTTATATAATTATCAATCAAACAAAAAGTTATTCTATGTATCAATCCTTACATCTCCTACAACCGGTGGAGTGACCGCTAGTTTTGGTATGTTAGGAGATATCATTATTGCCGAACCCGATGCCTACATTGCATTTGCAGGCAAAAGAGTAATTGAACAAACATTGAATAAGACAGTACCTGAAGGTTCCCAATCGGCTGAGTATTTATTCGACAAAGGCTTATTCGACCCAATCATACCACGTAATCCTTTAAAAGATGTTCTGAGTGAGTTATTTCAACTTCACGATTTCTTTCCCTTGAATCAAAATTCACTTTAGATTGTTCCTTTTTTTTTCAGATCTATTTTCTTTCGACCTATATTCCTGATTAGTGATCAGGAAGACTCTATCAACAGGATAAAAGAGTTAACTCTTTCTTCTCCAAAATTTGGAAAAGAATTTATGTTCTCTTCTTACGTATTTTTTATAGATATTGAAATTATTCAATATCTATAAAAAATACAATTGAAATCGTGGATTTTGCTAAATTCCCCCGAGAATCTCATTTTTACAAGGAATCCATGTATATTGTTGGATCGGGTTCGTTAGAATAAAATAGAAGAAAATCCTTTGCGAATTTATAAGAAACTCTTTCGTTCTTTATCAGAAGATAAGGACAAAAGAACAATAATACTAAATAGAATGGTGAAGGGGGGTACACTTATATAGTTTATTATAGTTCTATATTTATTGTACCTATTATTATATACTTATAATCGATATACTTATCATAAGATATCTTTAAAACAGGTACAAATATTAAATCGAGGTATATAGTCTATGACAATTTTCAACTTTCCCTCTTTTTTTGTGCCTTTAGTAGGCCTAGTATTTCCGGCAATTGCAATGGCTTCTTTATCTATTCATGTTCAAAAAAACAAGATTGTCTAGATCCGGCGGGACCCAATCGCATCAATTTATTTCAAGAATTTTACTTGGATCCTAATAGAGTTATCTATTTATTGGAATATAGTCCAAGATATGGCTTCTTCCGAACACCTGTGAAAGCGCTGTTATGCGCCCGGAAACTTTATATGTGGATAAAAGCATTATAGCTATTTTAAAAAGGATCAGCAGATGTCTGAAATCAGAAGTCAGTATATCTATATGTATATATCCATAGTGGGATCCTATGGCGGAGATACTGTACTTTTTTACCAAACTGATTCTTTGAATTATTCCAAATGATTCATATCATAATAGTGCTAGTTGATGAGAGTTACTTCGGGAACAAAAACATAAAGTCAAAATTTTTGGGGTTATTTCCAATAAAATGCAACTGGATCTAGTATGAACTGGCGATCAGAACGTATATGGATAGAACTTATAACGGGGTCTCGAAAAACAAGTAATTTCTTCTGGGCCTGTATCCTTTTTTTAGGTTCACTAGGATTCCTATTGGTGGGAACTTCTAGTTATCTTGGTCGAAATCTGATATCCATATTTCCGTCTCAGCAAATCCATTTTTTTCCACAAGGGATCGTGATGTCTTTCTATGGGATCGCAGGTCTCTTCATTAGCTCCTATTTGTGGTGTACAATTTGGTGGAATGTAGGCAGTGGTTATGATCAATTCGATAGAAAAGAAGGAGTAGTGTGTATTTTTCGTTGGGGATTTCCTGGAAGAAATCGGCGCATCTTTCTTCGATTCCTTATGAGAGATATCCAGTCGATTAGAATAGCGGTTAAAGAGGGTCTTTATCCTCGTCCCGTACTTTATATGGAAATTAGAGGACAGGGAGCCCTTCCACTGACTCGTACTGATGAGAATTTGACTCCGCGAGAAATTGAACAAAAAGCTGCGGAATTGGCCTATTTCTTGCGCGTACCAATTGAAGTATTTTGAAATGAACCGAAGAATGAGTGTTTTCTCTGCATTGGGGAAGGAACTCAGTAATCCTTCTTGTTATAGAACTCACCTTGTTATTTCATTTAATAAAAATAACAGATTGGATAGAGTTGAGCAATGAAGTCGTTTCATTAAAAATTCACAGATTCAAAATGACAAAAAAGAAAGCATTCACTCTCCTCCCATATCTTGCATCTATAGTATTTTTGCCTTGGTGGATCTCTTTCTCATTTAAAAAAAGTCTAGAATCCTGGGTTATTAATTGGTGGAATACTAGCCAATCCGAAGCTTTTTTGAATGATATGCAAGAAAAGAGCGTTCTAGAAAAATTCATCGAATTGGAAGAACTATTTCTTTTGAACGAAATGATAAAGGAGTACCCGGAGACACATATACAAAAGCTTCGTATAGGAATCCACAAAGAAACGATCCAATTGGTCAAGATGCACAATGAGGGTCA